GTTGAGACCACATAGAATAATGATATTGCCATAAATGAAGAAAATAATATTTCCATTTATTAATGAGAATAGGCGTATTATTTGAAGAAATAATTGATTTTCCTTGATATCTAACATAATGCATAAAAGGATCTTTGCATAACTCCAAGATGTCTTGAAATTCATTATGAATAAACACTTTCACAAGATTTTTGATTTTTCTAAAAAAATATATTCGTTGAAAAAAGAATCCAGAAAACTTTGAACATAAATGAAAAGATTGATTACGCAGAAAAAAAAAGATGGATTCGTATTCACATATATGAAAATTATATAGGAACAAGAAGAATCTTGGATTGGTTTTTGAAAAAAACCAATTCTTTGGAAGAATAAACCTATTCCAATTACAATACTCATAGAGAAAGAAACGTAAGAAATGCAAAAAAGAGGCATCCTTCAACCAGTAACGTAGGGTTTGCACCAAGATCTCTAGATGGATGTGATAGGATATTAGTACATTTGACACAAAATCTAAATGGGACAATTTGTCCTCTAAAAAAGAAAATATTGAATGAATTGATCGCAAATTACGAACTTGATCTACTTCTTTCCTTTCTAAGGAAAATAGGAATCGAAAAGAAAATGGAATTTCCACCGTGACTGCAAATGCCTCAGATAGAATCTGTGAATACAAATTCTTGTTGTATTCAAAGAACCTATTTTGTCTAGAATCAGTATCCAAAATAATCAACGGATTCTGTTGATACAGTCGAATAATTAAACGTTTAACAATTATTGAACTAATTCGTTTGTCATAACCCACATTTTCGAACCAAATAGATCTAATTGATCTCTTTAAAACATGATGAGCAAGTGTATAAATATACTCCTGAAAAAAGAGTGGGTATAGGAGGTTGTGTTGCCAAGATCGATTTAGGTCTAAATATCCTTGAAATTGATCCATTGGAAATTGGATTGGAATAAAAAAAAAAAGAAAGCAGGCCATTTATTGACTATGAAACGATATATAGTGCGATGCAGTCAAAAACAAAGTGTTATAGTAAGCAAATACTATATATCTCGGGGACAGGTAAACTCATCAACAGACTCTCTATCCTCTCTTTCAATCGAAATAGTTTATATTTGTTTCTAGGATAACAAAACAAGATAGGTTAGAAATCCTTTATTTTTAAAACCAATCGCTCTTTTGATTTTTGAAAATCAATATATTTATCAATATGCTGCTTCTTCTACACATTTCTGTAGAACCCAGAATAGGACATAACTAATAATTAGGACTTATTTGATTAATAAAAAGGAAACTAGATAAAATACTATAATCATGCACTCAAGTAGAATTCTTCCCCCGTCCTGGGCACTAATCTATTTTTAACGTCTAATTAGATCGGGTAATCATTCAAATTTAGAACAAAAGCTCGTTGCTCTTTTTTTTCCTTATAAAAACTGAATTGAAGTCGGAAAACTCTATCCATTTATTCATTCGACCCCATTCTGATTCTGAATTAATTTCATTTTTTTTCACTCCCAATTCATTAGAACCAAAGTCAAACTGAAACATTCTCAGAATTCTCTATTCATACGACATGCTGTTTTTTCCAGTCATTCCTTTCAGGATCAGTCGTGGTCTTCCAAAGTCTACCAAAGGTATGAATGAATCCCTTACTTCATTGAAATGTGTAAAAGATGCTAGCCGCACTTAAAAGCCGAGTACTCTACCGTTGAGTTAGCAACCCGAAGAACAAAAAATTGGCAATGTTGGGTTGGATAAAAAACTAAAGAGATAAAATTGAACAACCCACTCAAAACATCAAAATAGCAAAAAACCCATCGAAAATTTTCAATTCTTAAAGTTAAAGTAAGAATAATTTAAGAAATCCCTATTTATTTAAGAGTCAAAAAAGAGAATATTTTTCAGATAAAAATCAAAATAAAAAAACGCAAAAATCTATTTTGACTGAAGCCAAGTAAAAAACAAAGCGAGTAAATGGATCCGTTTATCCACGATCGAATTATATTTGCTCAATAGACTCTTGTCAATATATATAAAAGAAGACAGGGTAAAAAAGAGTGTTAAGAAAGAAAATAATAAAAAATAAAGGGAGGGAGAGGGGGATCTACTAGAAAAACGTTAAAAAACGAAATAATAATTTCCCCCTTCTCCCTTTTTTTTATTAATTGAATTTCGTACGAAATTTCTAAACAACCCCCGCCCTTTTTAAAATATCAAAAAGAGTTCCTGTAGGTTGAGCACCCTTTTCAAGAAAATATAAAATAGCAGGAATATTTAAATAGGTTTGACTGTTTATAGGATCATAAAAACCCATTTTACCCAGATCTTTGCCTTCTCTTCGGGATCGACCATCGATTGCAACAATTCGATAAACAGCTCATTGGGATAGATGTAGACGAATTCTAACTCCCCCCAGAAACGTATACGAAGTTTTCGCCTCGTACGGCTCGAGAAATTGCAGTAATGTCATATATACAAGGTTAAATAGATCCATAAAGAAATTTGAACTAAAAAGAAATATAATAATAAAGAAATATAATAATATTATTTGATTTTATTGATTTATATATTTATATTTCTTTTTTTTAGTTTCCAGCAATATTTTTTTAGTTTCGATGATCGCTCAATAGAAAAAAAAACACACACATTTTTCTTCTCATAACTCAAGTTGGATAACTATGAAATAGCTCAAACGAAAATCAGAAAAGCCTATTCATTTTTTGAGTAGTCTCTAATCCATCTTTTTTTGTCCCCATTAAAACAAAACAAACTCGATTTTGACCCTTCGTTCTTAATCTAGTTGTCGAAACAATAAAAAAGGAGGATTTTCTTGTTCCAAGATCCTTTATCTTTCCCGCGAATCATTAGGTTTAGACATTACTTTGGTGACTTAAAATTGCGTGAAAATGGCAGCAACATGCCCCTTTTGTCTATTTGTCTATAAAAAGATTCATATTCATAGAAAAGAGGAAAAAAATCACTATACTTACAAAGTTGTTAAAACGTATTAATGAGCACTAACCCTAGATTCCTTGCCCTTGAGAACAGAATCAATAGTTTCGACTCGAGCTACATCACGTACTATCTTACACTACAATCCAAAAAACCCAAGGTTCGGGTGTAAGAGAACAAAAGATGTCGAGCCAAGAGCACATTTATAATTCAAATGTTGGATATAAGAATCCACGAACGATCCTCTCTGGCAAGCCACACGTTGCTTTCTACCACATCGTTTCAAACGAAGTTTTACCATAACATTCCTCCGGGTTTGAACTGGTATGTAATTGATTCAATTAGGGAATCACGAATAGTCATTTGTTCGTTCGTTACAGTTGTTCCATGGAATACATATTTTTTTCTGTTTTTCAATTTCTAGGACGGACTGCTTTTTTTACGAAGTCTTAGCAACCAGAAGATTTCATATCAATTTTTCAATCTGAAATCGAACCAGAAAGATAATAAATAGTAGGAATTAAAAAGTTTTGTTATTGAATTCACATTCCATCTTCAAAGGATCAAATACTTAACTTATAAAATAAAAAAAAAATTCAATTAAAATGAAATAGTTCTTTAACTGAAAAAAACACCCACCATTTCGAGAGAATCAAACTAATGATCAAATAGACTCATCAAACTAAACAATTTAACCTCATTAATTACAAAAATAGAGACTGAAAAAATAAAGTCTACTATTCTTTTAGTTCATACTGAAAAAGACAATAAGCAAAAATTCATGATTTTCTTTTACGAGTAGTTTCGGCTGATCGAACGGGTTAAATAACACTTAGTTAAATAAACTCAATTTAAATTAGAAATAAATCGAAATAAAAGGGGAATTAAATAGAAATATAGGATATATGAATTACTTATTATTTTATTCCATACATTTCGATACATTTGAATTTGAAATTATCTATTGTGATATTTTTATCAAATATTTGATACTAAGGTTCAAAGAAAATACATAATGTATAACACTTTTTTCTTCCTAACTTCTTCTATTCATTTCATCTGCGGAATTTCATCGAATTCATATTAGAAACTAATGAGTGTGTTCGATTATTAATTATTAATAGTTAATAATAACTATATGAATAATAGTTATATGAGAGGTTAAGGCTTTTCAACTAACTAATTTCTTTTAGCTTAAGCAATAATAATATTAACTACTCTATACTAAGCGTATAGATGGAATGAAGGGAGGGAGCCAAAGGGGAGGTTCAATTTATTTTGAATTTGTTTGAAATTGATTTCAAATTCTTGAAATCTATAGTATAGTTCCTATAGTTATCCAAATGACAACTTGATTCAGAGCCATTTATGACAATCTTTCGTTATTCTCAAAATAACGAGATTCTAGAAAGATAGAATCTCTATAGATAGAAAAAGGTATTCCCTGGGACGGAAGGATTCGAACCTCCGAATAGCGGGACCAAAACCCGTTGCCTTACCACTTGGCTACGCCCCATTTGTCATTCTGTTCAATCAATACTAATAAACATTAGTCTTAGTACTGGTTGTTCGTCAATTCCAATCAAAAAATCGATTGTTCCTAGGATTTTGCACGTAGAGCTAGAGGCAAAAATGAATTTATTGATCATTAGATAAAATTGAATTAAAATATTGTCTAAAATACGATTTCTTCTATTCTGCTTTCTCTTTGATTTTTGAAAATCAAACGGTTTTTAATTGGGTGAGTTTTGATTTTTTTTAGTTTTCTTTTTGTGTTTTAACAGATATCCAATAAAACTCAATCAAAATAAAATTATCTCCAAGTTCAATACAGGAACATAATATTTATTATGCTTAATATCTTTAGTTTGATCTACTTCTGTTTTCATTTCAACTTTTATTTGAATTCAAATAGTTTTTTAGTAGTCAAATTGCCAGAGGCCTACGCTTTTTTGAATCCTATCGTAGATATTATGCCAGTAATACCCCTTCTGTTTTTTCTATTAGCCTTTGTTTGGCAAGCTGCTGTAAGTTTTCGATAAGATGTTGAGTAATGTACTAGACATTATTTATCCAAAAAAGAAAATGCTAATAATTATTCGATAAACTTTAGAATATGAACCCTCGATTCAAACAATTGATAATTGGAATTCGTTTCTCATTCTGATTCTTTTTACAAACTTTGCTTTTGAATTTATTTCATTCTTTGATTTAGTGAAACCCCTTTTCAGCCCCCCACATAGGAGGTAGGAAAGGATGGAGATAGGAAAGAATTTTTTTTTTAATTTTAATCAACCTACTTTTATTGCAAATACATTTTTTTTTCTTTTTAAGTTCTTTTTCGAGAAACCGGTTTGTTTAGTGGTGTCGAAATAGGATATGGGATAGAAAAAAGGATAATCTATTCTCTCTCTTTTTTTTTTCAAAAAATGATTTTGGAGATTGTGTAATGCTTACTCTCAAACTTTTTGTTTACACAGTAGTGATATTCTTTGTTTCTCTCTTTATCTTTGGATTCTTATCCAATGATCCGGGACGTAATCCCGGACGTGACGAATAAAAGAAGGACTTGACTTTATTGTACATTTTTTAATTCCAAAAAAAGATCAAATATCAATTCACCAACAAAAACGGAAAGAGAGGGATTCGAACCCTCGGTACGAAAAACTCATACAACGGATTAGCAATCCGACGCTTTAGTCCACTCAGCCATCTCTCCCAATTTTCAATTTTGAATCTTACTTTTCAAAAGTAAGATAGAAAAAAAAAACTCCGTATATCTCGTTATCTTTACTTTATTAAAATTCGATTTTAGATTATTTGAATTCGAATAATATTCGAATTAGATAAAATCTATTATATCTATATATAATATAATATTGACCTAGATATATTATTATATTGAAAATAAAAAGAGTCGAAAGAATTTTTTCAAAAAACGAAAGAAACTCAAAAATATTTCTCTTCTGGCGAAATATATTGTTTATTTTCTTATCCTGGCTTGGTTCGTACCTAGCCAGGACTTTTTTTGTACCAAATCATATATCAAATCATATATATTTATATTACAAAAAAAAATATTTAACAAAATTGAATGAAATATCAATATATGGACCATTTTTATTCGATTCTATATCTATAGAATATAGAATCAAAGTTTCATTTTTTTTTTTATTCTTCTAGTGATATTGAATTATTGACTTCTATTTTCTTTTTTCCTGATTATTAATTAGAATTAATAATCTAATTCTATTATTAGTAATATTCTTTATTTTCTTCCTTTTTTCTTCCCCCTCCTCTTACTCTTAGCGGTAGTGTAACTTGTTATTGAGTTATTAATAATTAGGAGTCTTCTTTCCTCTTTAACTAATTTTTACCTAATTTATTGAAATAAGTCTAATAAAAAAACTAAAACACACCTAGGCTATCATTTTCATTATGATTTTCGGATTCTATGCTCTTATTCGGATTCTGATTACGTCTGATTACCTTCTTTTCTTATTCGACAAAAGATTGATTTCTACACAATAATAGCATTGTAGCGGGTATAGTTTAGTGGTAAAAGTGTGATTCGTTTTCGTAATCCCTTTTAGAGTTAAAGGGTCCCTCGGATTTGCTGCATATTCCGAACTAAAACTTTTTTTCTTAAAAGGATTCACTCCTTTCCTTTATCGACGAATTCAATAACAATAAGAAGTAGTTGAGGAAAAATCGAAATTCTCGTGATTTGAGTCCAAGGTTCAAATTTTTGATAAATTTGGATATTTGGATTATCAAATAGCGAAACAGAATTTGTTTTATTGGATCAAGACTCCCAATAACTATACGTATGGATAAAGGATCCATGGATAAAGATAGAAAAGTGTAGTTCGAATCGTAACTAAATCTTCAATCTTTCCCTATTCTTTTTCTAGATTCTGGAAATAGAAAGAAGAAAGATTAAAGCAAAATAGCTTATCTAGTAAATAAGGATGTCTTTAGTTTCCGAAGGACATTAACCTTTTTTTAGTTTTAGCTCGGTAGAAAGAAAAAAACTTTTCCTAAGGATTCTATTACATTACATCAAATAGAAATAGAGAACGAAGTAACTACGAGAATATTGCTGGAATACCCGATTCCATATTCCAGAGAGAAGAGGGGATTGCCTAGAAAGCCGAATCTCTTTGAATGCATTCAAAGAGACAGCTGACATAGATGTTATGGTGCAACAATTTTTTGATTTCATTCCGATCGTATTTCATTATTCATACATCCATAAAGGAGCCGAATGAAAGCAAAGTTTCATGTTCGGTTTTGAATTAGAGACGTTAATAATGATGAATGAACGTCTACTATAACCCCTAGCCTTCCAAGCTAACGATGCGGGTTCGATTCCCGCTACCCGCTCATTCGAATGATCTAGTATTCTATATCAAAAGAATATTTTAATAAAATATATCATTAATCTTATATTCTATCATATAAGAATATTTTTCTCTTAAGAGTGTATCTTTACCATTGAATAGAGAGTTACGTAGATTCTACCCCTATAGATATCA